GTAGGATACCTCTTTTCTTTTTAGTCTCATTCGATAGATTAAATGAAGAAAACTGCTCTACTATTTAATCTAATGAGTTCAAATTTAAGTAAATTCAATTTTAATAAAGTAGAAAGGGGCGTATTCTAGGTTTTAAGTGACCTTAAAAAAAAAAAAAAAAGAATCAAACAACTTATTTTCAAATTTTTACATATTCATTCAAAAAAAGTTATATGTTTTGACTGAAGTTAGATAATAGAGTTATTTTTTTTTATGTATTATTTTTTTTTATGATTAATTTCTTAAAGAGTTTTTCAATTAATCATTTACGTGAATTCTGAATCCTGAGATAGTGCAGATGCCAAAGACGATGAATTAAGTTCTTTTTATCTTTCTCTATTTTTGTTCATACCACCTATAATGATTGATAATTCAAAAATTTTCAATTGAATTTTTTTAATTCTTGGAACTAGTTATCTTTCTCTATTTCTAAAAAAAAAAAATTAATTGAAACTTAGGGAAGTACTTTAGAAACATATGTATAAAAAAACATATTTTATTGAGTCCCTTCATGCCTACTATAACTAGTTATTTCGGTTTTCTACTAGCAGCTTTAACTATAACCTCAGTTCTATTTATTGGTCTAAGCAAAATACGACTTATTTGAAATTAATTGAATGCAGATTTTTTTATAAAAAAGGATTTCGGTGGTATTTCATATGTTCGATAGTTCCTTACCGTGTTAATTACCCAATTTTGGTCATTGAGATTCATCGGCAATACAGATTAAGAGCTAGGAATAGATAGTACCTCTCTTTTCTCCCTTTCAAAAATGAAAACAAAAGAAAATTGAAATGATTGAAGTTTTTTTATTTGGAATCGTCTTAGGTCTAATTCCTATTACTTTGGCTGGATTATTCGTAACTGCTTATTTACAATACAGACGTGGTGATCAGTTGGACTTTTGATTAATTAACATCTCGTTTTTTTTTACTGACCCCCTTCTTGCTTTCATATGCGGGAGGTCTAATTCAGATTGCTACTCAATAATTTGCGAACAGTGGAATTTTGACACAATCTAATAAACAAGAGTGAAATCACGCTCTGTAGGATTTGAACCTACGACATTGGGTTTTGGAGACCCACGTTCTACCGAACTGAACTAAGAGCGTTTTTCTTGTTTTTTTTTCTAAAAAATGAAAAGGCTAGAACGAGGACATTCTTTAACCCGAATCGATTTTGTACGTATATACTATGATATAGTATATCATAAATTTCAGAATTCTATGTATGTCCAATTTTATTAAAAAAAAATAGATCAAAATAGATACCTCGTTACTGCTCTTCTGAGCAGTAATAGGTAGGGATGACAGGATTTGAACCCGTGACATTTTGTACCCAAAACAAACGCGCTACCAAGCTGCGCTACATCCCTTTCAATTGGTTTACAGTGTCATTGTAGAGAATTCCTGTCTTGTTTTCCACATCCTTCTTTTTTTTTTTTATTGGTATATCAAATTCATTTCTTCTTTTTTTCTCATATCAGATAACAAAGATATAATTCAAAAATTTACTTTTTTTTTACGATAATTCTCTCCATTTCAATTTTACATAAATAGGCGTTTCCGTTTTCAAATGGAATCTATCAGATCGTTCTAGTAGACAATATTTCAATTCTAATTTTGAAAGTGGGGGCAGAAGTTACGTATATAAATACAAGAACTTCTTAACTACATGTACATCTGTAGTTATATATATTACTATATATAATGTAATACAATAAAGAAGAAAGAAGGAGGATTTCAAATGCGAGATCTAAAAACATATCTTTCCGTAGCACCGGTACTAAGTACTCTATGGTTCGGTTCGTTAGCAGGTTTATTAATAGAGATTAATCGTTTATTTCCAGATGCATTAACATTTCCATTTTTTTCATTCTAGTTATTAACATCAGAAAGGGGTGAAAAATTTAGAGATACAATCAACAATCGGGGACTAATTCTCCCCCCCCCACCTTTTCTAATTAATTCTAAAAAAATAATTAGAAAAAGTGGAGGGGGCGAAAGGTCATAAAAATGAGGGTTCAGGATCCAATTAAATTAGTAATAGAACGAAAAAAGTGTTGCTAGGGAAAGAGTATCCTATGAGATACTTAAAAAAAAATACTGTACAAAGATTTGAAATATAGTTTTCACAAAATAATTGTATTGCTTATTATTTTATTTTTATTTAATTACTAATTAATATTCATTGCAACGAAATATTTCATAATTTTTTTTAGTTAACAGCTTCTATTTTTTTTGTTCTTTCTGGATCCTAAAATTAAAATAGAAGATTGAGGTGAATCATAAATCCAAAGGAGGTTTCATGGCCAAGGGTAAAGATGTTCGAGTAACAATTATTTTGGAATGTACCAGTTGTGTTCGAAATGATATTAAGAAAGAATCAGCGGGAATTTCCAGATATATTACTCAAAAGAATCGGCATAACACCCCTAGTCGATTGGAATTGAGAAAATTCTGTTCCTATTGTTATAAACATACAATTCACGGGGAAATAAAGAAATAGATCAAATTGAGTGCTTGTATGTCAACTTTTATTTTCAGAACAGGAATAATGCTAGTATCTATATATTATTACATATATATAAATATAAACAAATAAATCAATAGAAAGAAATCTAATCCTATATTCTTAATTCTATATAGAAACTCTATCCTATATAGAAATAGAAATCGTTTTTATTTTGATCCGATCAAAATAGGATTTTAGAGATAAGGAATAAAAAAATTATGAATAAATCTAAGCGACTTTTTACTAAATCCAAGCGATCTTTTCGTAGGCGTTTGCCCCCGATCCAATCGGGGGATCGAATTGATTATAGAAACATGAGTTTAATTAGTCGATTTATTAGTGAACAAGGAAAAATATTATCTAGACGGGTGAATAGAGTTACTTTAAAACAACAACGATTAATCACTATTGCTATAAAACAAGCTCGTATTTTATCTTTGTTACCTTTTCTTAATAATCAGAAACAATTTGAAAGAAGTGAGTCGACCCCTAGAACTACTAGCCTTAGAACCAGAAAAAAATAGACTTATTCTTCAAGTGAATAACAATTTCAATCTGAAGGAATTAAAAAATAGATTAATATTTTGTTCGAAAAATCCAATCAAGAATCCAAATTGGATTGTTACGTCTGTGTCTGTCATAAAAAAAAAAAAGAAAAGAATCGTCAAAAAGAAAAAGAATAACTCGTTTTTTAGCGACTATATACTCTCGTTTTGTTTTGACGACCTTTTTTTATAATACTAATTTCTACTCTACCTTCCCCGAGCTCATTCTCCTTAGAACTCTATTTCAAATATTTTCGTGGATTTCTTCCAATCCCCTTATTTTTTTATGTCATTCGAAATTGTATAAAGACAACTCCTATTTAATAGAGCTATTTGTGCAAGTATTTTCCGATTAAGAAGTAATTGCTTCTTGTACAGATTGTGTATGAATTGGTTATAACTATAGAATACCCCCATTTCGTGAATTACGGCATTTATTCGAGTGATCCATAAACGGCGAAAATCTCTTTTTCTTTTACCCCTATCCCGATGAGCCGAAACTAAAGCTCTTATTCTTTGTTGAGTCATAGTTCGTGTAAGTCGTGAATGAGCCCCTCGAAAGCTTGATGCAAATAAACGAAGTTTTGTTCTACGCCTCCGAGCTATATATCCGCGTTTAATTCTAGTCATTGAATAAATCAAACTTTGATGAATAACTAATTCTTTTTGTAGTTATTCTTTTCCCCTTAGTCTATTAATAACCAAACGAATTATTCCAATGTATAAAAAAAAATTCCAATGGCTTTTGCTACTCTAACCTTCCCCACCACTATTTTTTGCTAGGTCTTTTCCTTTGCTTTGCTTTGCTTTGAAAGGATAAATGGCCTTGATATAAAAAAAAAGAATAACTACAAAAAGTAGTAAATAGAATTGGATAAATAGTGGGTTCCATCGTTTCTATGGTTACTTCTAAAACGGTGAGGTCCTCTCTATACACCGGAGCTCCTTCTTTTAATTAATTCATAAATAAATACTATTGGTAACTTGTACAATTCACATTCTTTGGCTCTACCCCATGAATATTCCAGTAATAGGTCTTTCACAATGAGATCCACTTTATACAGTAACGGTATTTCATTTTTAAAATTGATTTGGTCATTTACCCTGTTAGTCCGTTCTTTTCTTTCAAGAGTGGAATCTTTTTTCTAAAAAATGGAATTTCCCCCGCTTAATGGATAATAATTTGTTATCATTGGGGGTTTTCTAAAAAATGGAGTTGATTGGATTTGCACCAATGTAAACCATAAGTTTTAGACACAATAGAATATATGAACGATCTATATTTTTTAAATAATGAATCGAGTTCCTCCATTCTATTTTATTCACAGGTACTGATCCTTGATATTTCAAAAAGAATTTCCTTTTTGTGTTTCAGTCTATGATCTAAACGAGTCGCACATACACCCGAGTACATGTTCCTCGTCGCTGAGGGCATCCCCGAAGCGCTGGGGATTTCGTGACATTTCGGATTGGCTGTCTTGTATTTCTAATAAGTTGTTTAATGGTTGGCATACGGAATCATATAAATAATGGGCTGGTTTAGATTAGTTCTAACCGGCTAATTCTGAATTACTTCTCTTGAAGATTCTCTTCACTATTTTTTTTTATATTGAAGAGAATATGAAACTAAACCTTTAATCTAAAAATATATAAAATTAGAAATTGTAGATTTGCATGAAATCGCTCCTATTTTTTATTGAACCGCTACAAGATCAACAATTCCATGAGCTTGGGCTTCTGTTGCTGACATAAAAACATCCCTTTCCATGTCTTCGGATACAACCCATATAGGTTTGCCCGTTCTTTGTACATAAACCCTTGTGATGGTTTCGCGAAGTTTTAGTAGTTCTTCCGCTTCCAAGATAAATTCTCCCGTTTGTGCCTCATAAAACGAACTAGCGGGTTGATGGATCATTACCCTGATGATATAATAGAAAAGGTTTTTCTATTTCGCAGAATGAGGCGGGATAACCAAAACCAAAAAAACCGAGAAAATTGAATAACCGTACAGGCTTTTTTTGTGCATTGCATACGGCTCCACAATGGAATTTACTTTTTTGACCTTTCCTTTTGGCGAAAGAAAACAAAATATAGGTTGTATTATACGCAGATCCAGAAATCATCCAATTACCATCCTTCTTTTTTTTGTAGGAGTTAAAAAAATACTATGATGGTTCCGTTGCTTTATATATCATTTTTTTGATTCGTCTATGATTCAGCAATCCCAAAGTGTCTTTTTTTTGATATAAATTTTGTAAATAAGCTTCCGGTGTGAAAACAAAGTTTGTGACGCTGAAATGTGCCCGAATAGGTAAGATATCATTTGAAACACCCCTTCCTTATCTCATACTACTCTTTCAATATATAATCTAATTTTTTAATCTAAAAAATTTCATATCGAATTCGAAGTGCCATGCTATTATTACTTAACTAATTCATATTTCCGATGGCGAAGGCATAGTATTTGTTTCTCGAAAATAAAAAAACTCATTGGCGCCAAGCGTGAGGGAATGCTATACGTTTGGTAATTGCTCCTCCGACCAGGATAAAGGATGCTATTGAAGCGGCCAATCCCATGCATATTGTCTGTACGTCGGGTCGCACAAATTGCATAGTATCATAAATAGCCATTCCAGATATTACCCATCCACCAGGAGAGTTTATAAACAAATAAAGATCTTTGGTATCCTTTTCTATACTGAGATATATCATAAGACTAATAAGTTGATTCGAGATTTCGGTATCAACCTCTTGGCCTAAAAAAAATAATCTTTCTCGATAAAGTCGGTTGATTAGGATAAAATTTTATTCCTTAGGAGCCGTACAGGCACCTTTTGATGCATACGGTTCAACAAAAATTGTGAAAAAATCAATGTGTCGATTCCAACCTCCCCTTTTTTCATAGAAGGTTTTTCTTTCTAACTTATAACGGAAGGGCTTGCTCCCAAAAGTAAAAGAAAAATTAAGTTTTGGCGCCTTTTACCTTTTATTAGATATTATAATCCTATAATAAAACGATTGATTAAGCCTGTCAGACTCACTTGATTCATTGATATTTTTTTTTCATCGAGATTCAGCGATGGTTTTTTCTTGTTCCTGAACGGGCTTCTTCCTTTTTTTATTCCATTTTTTAGGTTTATGCTCTACCCCGAGTAAAAGGAAAAATTTGCCCGATTTTTATTTGCACATATAGGACAAATGAACCAAATACCGCGTCTTTTTTTACTACTCCTTCTTTTTTTTTTCAATTAATTTCTTTCACATGTCTTCTGTCAAATAATCAACAAATTTTGAATTATATTATTTGATTTGAGCAACAGTTTTAGATCACCCTGTTTCAATTTTTTTTATAGAATTTTTTATCAGAATTTTGCATATCATATAAGTAGTAATTATAAAAATATTATATATTAATTATCAATTGGGTTTTTGCTAAACGGAGCCTGGATACTTCATGTTATTAGTCCGATCACGTAAACCATAAAAAAAATTTGATAATCTAATATCAATCTAAATACTCCCTGCATTTAATTCCACTTTATTTTTTGCGCTTCGCGTTACAAATTTTTGATAATTTAATCAATCTTTTTGAGCGAAACAGAGGATATCTCGATCGAGGGAGAAAATGGGGAAATCCCATATAGCCCAATATATCTGACAAGTCGCACTATATGTCAACCCAAGATGTATCTCCTTCTCCAGGACTTCGAAAAGGTACTTTTGGAACGCCAATAGGCATGAAATAAAAAAAAAAGAGAATGAAGTTCTCTATTTCACTTTGATGTGGAAACGTAAGATTGGGGTTTCGGTTTTTAATACTATTATCCTTTTTTCCTACTTTATTAATCATATTTAAATTAATGATATTTACTACATAAGTTGAATAAGCTAAAATAAAATATAAAATAAAAGTAAAGTAAGAGAAAATGAATAAAACTAAAGGAAATTTTTTACGAACGGGCTTCTGACTGATCAACAACAATAGCTATCTTGGTTCATATAAAAGAGGATTCACCCCCATTGCGTATTGGTACTTATCGGATATAGAATAGATCCGCTTCCCTTTTTTCCTATGAATCCAATTGTTCCATTATTACTAACAGAATAGAACAAAAATTAATCCTTTCTCCGAAATAATTACCTAAAAAGGGGGGGTACGTAGCATAGTTTTTTCCAATGCAATAAAGTTACATAGTGTCTATTTTTCGTTGATAAAGGGGTATTTCCATGGGTTTGCCTTGGTATCGTGTTCATACTGTTGTATTGAATGATCCCGGTCGTTTACTTTCTGTTCATATAATGCATACTGCTCTGGTTGCTGGTTGGGCCGGTTCGATGGCTCTATATGAATTAGCAGTTTTTGATCCCTCCGACCCCGTTCTTGATCCAATGTGGAGACAAGGTATGTTCGTTATACCTTTTATGACTCGTTTAGGAATAACCAATTCGTGGGGCGGTTGGAATATTACAGGAGGGACTATAACGAATCCGGGTCTTTGGAGTTACGAAGGGGTAGCCGGAGCACATATCGTGTTTTCTGGCTTGTGCTTCTTGGCAGCTATTTGGCATTGGGTATATTGGGATCTAGAAATTTTTTGTGATGAACGTACAGGAAAACCTTCTTTGGATTTGCCCAAGATTTTTGGAATTCATTTATTTCTTTCAGGAGTGGCTTGCTTTGGTTTTGGCGCATTTCATGTAACAGGATTATATGGTCCTGGAATATGGGTATCCGACCCTTATGGACTAACCGGAAAGGTCCAACCCGTAAACCCGGCGTGGGGCGTGGAGGGTTTTGACCCTTTTGTTCCGGGAGGAATAGCCTCTCATCATATTGCAGCAGGGACGTTGGGTATATTAGCGGGCCTATTCCATCTTAGTGTTCGTCCGCCTCAACGTCTATACAAAGGATTACGTATGGGCAATATTGAAACCGTCCTTTCCAGTAGTATTGCTGCTGTCTTTTTTGCAGCTTTTGTTGTTGCTGGAACTATGTGGTATGGTTCTGCAACTACTCCCATCGAATTATTTGGTCCTACTCGTTATCAATGGGATCAGGGATACTTTCAACAAGAAATATATCGAAGAGTTAGTGCTGGACTGGCTGAAAATCAAAGTTTATCAGAAGCTTGGTCTAAAATTCCGGAAAAATTAGCTTTTTATGATTATATTGGTAATAATCCAGCAAAAGGGGGGTTATTCCGAGCGGGTTCAATGGACAATGGGGATGGAATAGCTGTTGGATGGTTAGGACACCCCGTCTTTAGAAATAAAGAAGGGCGTGAACTTTTTGTACGCCGTATGCCTACTTTTTTTGAAACATTTCCGGTTGTTTTGGTAGACGGAGACGGAATTGTTAGAGCCGACGTCCCGTTTAGAAGGGCAGAATCAAAATATAGTGTCGAACAAGTAGGTGTAACTGTTGAGTTTTATGGTGGTGAACTCAATGGAGTGAGTTATAGTGATCCCGCAACTGTGAAAAAATATGCTAGACGGGCTCAATTGGGTGAGATTTTTGAATTAGATCGTGCGACTTTGAAATCCGATGGTGTTTTTCGTAGCAGTCCAAGAGGTTGGTTTACGTTTGGACATGCTTCGTTTGCTCTACTTTTCTTCTTTGGACACATTTGGCATGGTTCTAGAACCCTCTTCAGAGATGTTTTTGCTGGTATTGATCCAGATTTGGATGCTCAAGTGGAATTTGGGGCATTCCAAAAACTTGGAGATCCAACTACAAAAAGACAAGCAGTCTGATGCAACATTGCTTTTTTTCTTCTAGTTTCTGTTTGCGATTTTATTTAATAGGTAGAGTACTGTAGGAATCTTGATTTAAATCGCTGCCGTTTCTTTGACTCTTTTTCTTTCTTTCTTTATCCAGAGGGATACTCCCAAGTAAACAAAACAGGTATGAAAGCTATAATTGTAAACCACGATCAAATTTATGGAAGCATTGGTTTATACATTTCTCTTAGTATCCACTTTAGGGATAATTTTTTTCGCTATTTTTTTTCGGGAACCACCTAAAATTTCAACTAAAAAATGAAATAATTTTGCATTATCTTCATTGACGTAATCAGCCTCCAAATATTTGGAGGCTGATTACGTCAACTAGTCCCCGTGTTCCTCGAATGGATCTCTTAGTTGTTGAGAGGGTTGCCCAAAGGCAGTATATAGAGCATACCCAGTAAAACTTACAAGTAACCCAGATATAAAGATGGCGACTAGGGTTGCTGTTTCCATTATTATATAATTGAAAGACCACAATGGATCTATGCTAAGATCATTTATTTACAACGGAATGGTATACAAAGTCAACAGATCGTAATGAATACAAAATAAGATTTATGGCTACACAAACTGTTGAGGATAGTTCTAGATCTGGTCCAAGAAGCACTACTGTAGGGAAGTTATTGAAACCATTGAATTCCGAATATGGTAAAGTAGCTCCTGGATGGGGAACGACCCCTTTGATGGGTGTTGCAATGGCTTTATTTGCGGTATTCCTATCTATTATTTTGGAGATTTATAATTCTTCTGTTCTACTGGATGGAATTTCAGTGAATTAGACTGAGAAGAATCTTGAAGTTCTAGCTTTTAGCTCGATACAAAAAAGTAAAGTATGTAGGTCTAACAATTTTAGCCTATTCTTCTTTGGTAGTTCGACCGCGAAATTTTTTTTCTGCATTGTATATTTCCGGAATATGAGTGTGTGACTTGTTAGAATTGACCCTATGGATAGTACAGAGAATGGGGTCTGTCATCTTTATCAAGATGGTTTTACTTCGTCGGATATTCATTCGAGTATCTGGAGCACGAAATAGATCAAATAGATCACAAAGTATTCGAACTATGATTCATACTTAATACTCAGACCTCGTAGCCGGACTTCTTTCCGTTCTATC